TAAAAAATACAATAGTCAATATTCCTTATAATAGATATACTTAATTATATCATAAGAATCTTAAGATATATTTCGAATAGATAGAAATAGTAAATTTGAATTGAGACACATATTCTATGACAGATCTTAACTTACCCTCTATTTTCGTACCTTTAGTAGGCTTAGTATTTCCGGCAATTGCAATGACTTCCTTATTTCTTTATGTGCAGAAAAATAAGATTGTCTAGAAACGACGGGGCCCAATTTTCTCAATGTATTTCCAGGATCATAATACAGATATTTTTTTGTGTAAGTAGTATAATATGATAGGGTATGTAGCTCTTTCTACACACAAATGAAAAACGTCTGTGGATGCGGATATAAGCTACGAGCATAAATGCATGCATATACGTAGCCGACTATAGCGAGTTTTTTTTTAGTGGATCCGCTAATTTTTTTTGAATAGAAAGTCAATGTATCTAACCAATTATTTCACAGGAGTACTAGCTACTGAAGGCTATTTCAGAATCAAAAAAAGTAAAGTAAAAATCATTTAGCTTATTCTCTCAATTTCAATTGACCGCTACTGGATTTAGTATATCTAATATGAATTGGCGATCAGAACACATATGGATAGAACTTCTAAAAGGTTCTCGAAAAAGAGGTAATTTTTTCTGGGCCTGTATTCTTTTTCTAGGTTCATTAGGATTCTTAGCGGTTGGGGCTTCCAGTTATCTTGGTAAGAATATGATATCTGTACTTCCATCTCAACAAATTCTTTTTTTTCCACAGGGGGTCGTGATGTCTTTCTACGGAATCGCGGGCCTATTCATTAGCTCCTATTTGTGGTGCACTATTTTATGGAATGTAGGCAGTGGTTATGACCGATTCGATAGAAAAGAGGGAATAGTGTGCATTTTTCGTTGGGGATTCCCTGGAATAAAACGTCGCATCTTCCTTCAATTCCTTGTGCGGGATATCCAATCAATTAGAATTCAGGTTAAAGAGGGTCTTTATCCTCGCCGTATCCTTTATATGGAAATCCGGGGCCAGGGGGTCATTCCCTTGACTCGTACTGATGAGAAGTTTTTTACTCCACGAGAAATTGAACAAAAAGCTGCCGAATTGGCCTATTTCTTGCGTGTACCAATTGAAGTATTTTGAGTACCTATTGCAATTTTTTGCAATTGTAAGGGGATTTTCGAGTATTTATCTAAAGGAAGGAACAAACGAGGATAAGAGAAAATTGCTTCGAATTTGTTTTGTCCAAGTGAGATATATGGCATACTATTCTTCCATTTTTATATGAAAGGCCTTTTTTTTTATTTCTCTATTCCACTCCATTTAGATCTAAGAAAGAACCCAATACAATGAAATTCCACTAGTATACAAAAAGAGAAATAGATACAAACACAAGGTCTCAAACCTTGTTATAGAATTTTTGCTTCAAAGAAAAGAAATATCATATATATTCAGCAAATGAAATAGAGTCGGCGAATGAAGCGGATTCATTAACAACTCAATTTACAGATCAAAAATGAAAAAAAAGAAAGCATTGCCTTCTTTCTTATATCTTGTATTTATCGTACTTTTGCCCTGGGGAGTCTCTTTCTCTTTTAACAAATGTCTGGAACTTTGGATTAAGAATTGGTGGAATACCAGGCAATCCGAAACTTTCTTAACTGATATTCAAGAGAAAAGGATTCTAGAAGGATTCATAGAATTAGAAGAACTTTTTCTCTTGGACGAAATGATAAAAGAGAAACCGAAGACACATGTACCAAAACTTCCTATAGGAATACACAAGGAAATAATACAATTGGCCAAAATAGATAATGAGGATCATCTCCATATCATTTTGCATTTCTCAACAAATATAATCTGTTTGGCTATTCTAAGTGGTTCTTTTTTTCTGGGTAAAGAAGAACTTGTCATTTTGAATTCTTGGGTTCAGGAATTTTTCTATAACTTAAATGATTCAATAAAAGCTTTTTTTATTCTTTTAGTTACTGATTTTTTTGTTGGATTTCACTCCACCCGTGGTTGGGAACTACTAATTCGTTGGGTCTACAACAATCTTGGATGGGCTCCTAACGAGCTAATTTTCACTATTTTTGTTTGTAGTTTTCCTGTGATTCTAGACACGTGTTTGAAATTTTGGGTCTTTTTTTGTTTAAACCGTCTATCTCCTTCACTTGTAGTCATTTATCATTCAATTAGTGAAGCATAAACTCACTCATTTGATTTCCTAATATTAATCAAATTAATATATTTCTTATTTTAGAAAGAAAGCCCTTTTCCTTTTTAACAAAATTCTTTCTATTTCTACCTGCTCAAGGTATTCATCATTCTAGTACAACTATTGCAGTAGAATGACAACAGACTCGTGTATAGGGAACTAGATTAGCTTAGCTACCTATCTAATTTATTGTAGAAATTCCGGGATCCGCAATTGGACATGGAAAATAGAAAAACTTTTTCTTGGTTAAAGGAACAGATGATTCGATCGATTTCTGTATCG